TATGAATTTTTCTAGAATACTCTTTTCTTGAATATCATTCAAAAAAATTTCGGATTGCCCAGCATTCCACCAATTATTAACCCAAGATTCCAGACTTTTATTAAATGAGAGAGAAAGCCACCAGGGCAAAAATACTATAGATACAAGATATAAAAGGGGAGTGAATGCTTTCTTTTTTGTCATTTTTCATCTGTGAATTGTTAATCAACCCACCTCATTCATCGACTCTATGCAATCTAATATTTCTTTCACACATGAGTTCTATACAAAGTATGAAACCTATAAATCTATTTTCTTTGCGGTTATTGAATCTAGAAAGAATAGAGAAATCAATTAAGAATCCACTTTGAATGAAGAAATATTAAAAAATAACCTTTCCCGATATCTCAATCGGTCAACAAAACAAGTGTCTTTTTTCGATGAATGATCGAAAGAACCACTTTAATTTAAGTAATGAATATTAGTTAAATTTTGAGACGAAAGAACTCCTTTTCTCTCAAATATCAAAATATCCAATATTTCAAAACAAATTTACTGATTACCCACAGTCAGGAATAAAATAATTGAGGGAAGGAGATTGCGATAATTAAAGTGGCAAAACAAGACAGAAATTGGCTAGTTATCATTATTAAGAAATCTAATTGTTATTTTTGTATTGGTCATTAAGGAACGCAAAAGAAAGGAGAAAAAAAACGTCGATTGACAAAAAAAATAATTTATAAAATAGGATTTATCTGTATCAATTCCAACTAAATATTGAACTTAAAAAGAAGATTAATTTCTTTATACCGAAATAGTTTGATATATGAGATGAATATATTATTTCGATTTGTTACTTGTTTAATTTTAGTTGCGTGGATTTGCATACGTATAAAAAACCACAAAAATAGTTTCCGTTTATGGTTGTTCCGCCCGCTTTAGCTTGAATAAACCTTCTGATGAAACTTCACACTTAAGTTATGTTATAGGAAAAAAGATTCTTGCATTTTTTCCTCTTGTTGAAAAAGCATCTATTTTTCCACGCATTTCTCAAAATACTTCAATTGGTACACGCAAGAAATAGGCCAATTCAGCAGCCTTTTGTTCAATTTCTCGTGGAGTCAAATTTTCATCAGTACGAGTTAAGGGAATGGTCCCCTGGCCTCGAATTTCCATATAAAGGACACGGCGTGCAAAAATACCCTCTTTAACTTCTATTCGAATGGACTGAATATCTTTTATAAGGAATCGGAGGAATATGCGACGATTTTTTCCAGGAAATCCCCAACGAAAAATACACACTATGCCTTCCTTTCTATCGAATCGATCATAACCATTGCCTACATTCCAGGAAATTGTGCACCACAAATAGGAGCTAATAAAGAGACCCGCGATTCCGTAGAAAGACATGACGATCCCTTGTGGAAAAAAAACGATTTGCTGAGACGGAAAAAAAGATATCAAATTTCTACCAAGATAACTGGAAATTCCAACCAATAAGAATCCTACTGAACCTACAAAAAGGATAAAGGCCCAGCAGAAATTACTTATTTTTCGAGACCCCTTTATAAGTTCTATCCATATATGCTCTGATCGCAAACTCATACTTGATCCGATTACATTTTATTAGAATTGAGAGAATACTTCAAATTATTTTGACTTTACTTTTTTTGTTTCCGAAGTAACTCTCATCAACTAGCACTAGTTTGGTGTGAACCTTTAGGAGTAATTCATCAAATTGATTAAATCTAAAATAATAGCATACTCTTCATATGATCCCACTATACATACAGATCCGCTGACTTTCTATTTCAGCCATCCGGCGATCCTGATCGATTTGAAAACAGCTAGAATTCATTTAACCATATATCGTGTTTATGCAGGCATAAGAGTTCTTTCCTTTATGTTCGGCAAAAATTACATGTTATACTATATTCTACTAAATATATGTCCGTGCTATGATACAAATCTAAGTTTTGAAAAAATGGAAGATATTGGGTCCCATCGGATCTAAATAATCTTATTTTTTTGAACATGAAGAGATAAAGAAGCCATTGCAATTGCCGGAAATACTAGGCCTACTAAAGGCACAAAAATAGAGGGAAAGCTGAAAGTTATCATAGAATGGGTGCCTCGATTTATTATTTGTACCTGTTATTATTATTTATAAATAAAGATATCTTATAATAATTATAATTAAGAATTTGAATTCTTATGAATTTGAAATTTATATTTTATTATTAATTTAATTCAATTTTGAATTCTTAGTATAGATCTAAGTATCTATATATCTATATTTAAATATCTAAGTAAATATATAGAATAAACGCAAGGAGTGTAGAAGGAAATAAATTCATTTATTTATCTTTTTTATCTTTCGAATCTTTTCTTTTTATTCTACACGAAAGGGAAAGGTATGTATGATAATCTATTTTTTCTTTTCTTTGTCTTTTATTCTTGTATTCTAATTTAATAAAGAAAGAGTTTGTTACACATTATCGAAAGATTCGTTAGAATCCGAACCAACAGAGATTTTTAGCTAAATAAGGGATTTTGGGGAAATGGAAATAGAGAAAACTAAAAAAACAAAACTCTTTCTTTTTTATATTTTATTTGATACGTAAGATAAAAATAAGAAATTCGTTTTGTTTGCCTAATTTGAAGAATTCAATCTTTTTTTTTAATAGAGACTTCTTAATTCAAAATTGAATTAAGAATCAGAAATAAGAAATATAAGTAAAAAAGAATTATCCACAACTTTTGATTCGTTCTACAATTCGAACTTATGCCACCAAAGAAAATTCCATTTTTATTTCCTTTGATTCCGATAAACTAACTACTCGTTTATTACAAATAACAAATAATTGTTGAACTTAGTGCTCTGTTTCATTTTGATTCAAAGGAACGAAAGCATGGAACTGAAATAACTCACTAAGAACGCTTTTTAAAAGATTACGCGGTACGATTAGGTCGAATAAACCCTTCTGGAATAAATATTCAGCGGCTTGTGAACCTTCAGGTACTGTTGTATTCAATGTTTGTTCAATTACTCTTTTACCTGCAAATGCAATATAGGCGTTGGGTTCGGCAATAATGATATCACCCAACATACCAAAACTGGCTGTTACTCCGCCAGTAGTAGGAGATGTAAGGATTGATACATAAAATAACTTTTTATTTGATTGATAATCATATAAAGCAGACGAAATTTTAGCCATTTGCATCAAGCTCAAACTTCCTTCTTGCATGCGTGCCCCCCCCGAAGCACATACTATAATAAGAGGTAGCAACTTTTTGGTAGCGTATTCAATCAAACGGGTTATTTTTTCCCCAACTACGGATCCCATACTACCCCCCATAAACTGAAAATCCATAACCCCAACTGCTACGGGAATGCCGTTTAGTTGGCCTATGCCTGTTTGAACAGCCTCGGTTAATCCTGTCTTCTTTTGATAAGAATCAATACGATCTTTATAAGGTTCCTCCTCCGAATGAAATTCAATGGGATCCAGAGAGGCCATGTCTTCATCCATAGGATCCCAAGTACCAGGATCGATCGAAAGTTCGATTCTTTCTGAACTATTCATTTTCAAATGATATCCACATTGTTCACAAATATTCATTTTTGATTTCAAAAATTTCTTATAATTTAATCCATAACAATTTTCACATTGAACCCACAAATGCCTATATTTTTGAGTTACATCGAGATCATTAGAACTTTCTATTATAGTAAAATCGCTCCCCTTCACGTGGGTTTGTATATCCGAAACCTCTCCTTCACTATTATTTCTACTTTCACCACAAATGGAACTATAGATGTAACTATCGCTGTAATTATCCCCTCCACTTACAATGGAAGTCTCAATCCAAATTTGAGACTGAAGATAACTGTCAATGCAACTATTAATATGATTATTCCAACTATATTGAGTATCATACATGTAATGATTATAGTAGGTAGCTTCGCTCGTAGATCCATTATTCAGATAACTAGAATTCCAATAAGTATTTTTTAGTTCACTCCGAAACGAATGATTGTTGTCAATCTCAAAAATTTGATTTTCAATATCAAAATATATGGAAAAATTGTCTCCATTACTATCCTTAACTAAAAAAGTGTCATCGGAGATGAAATTCCGAATGTCTTTAACGACGAATAAATGATCAACCTTACTGTAACTAGAATCGTCATGACCCCCCCAACTCTGAATGTTTTTAGTCCTATCTTTTATATCCGGCTCATCACCTTCACTGGTATTTTCAATAGAACCAAGACTTTCCGTTGATTTATTTAGCCCACACCGGCATTCGAACTCCTTCTTAAACAACATCGAATTAAACCACCATCTTTCCATAGACTTTTCTTGCCTCCTATTTGCATGAAAATACAATAGATGAATAGTCATTCGATCAAAAATTTATTTATTTGAATTTGAATATTTTATTTCCTATATAAAATAAACATAGAAATCCAATCACTAGAATTTTTTTAGTAACTAATAAAATAGGGAGTTTGAGTATTGAAAAAAATTCTTTTTTGTTTTGTGGAAATTCGGGGGTAATATGTCACTATACATGAATATAATATGATGGAACCCCTCTTCATTATAAATATCATGATAAAGAGTACTTTCTCCTATGTCGTGTCAAATTCGCATCGAAAAAAAAAAGAAATATTTGTTTTATTCTATAAATCTTTTTTTCGTAAAATCTCGTCTAATAACTAACTAATAATAAGTAATAACTTAAGGTTTTATTCCATCAATAGGGAACGAAAAGGACAATATACGGGATAGGTATAAAACGGCTTGCTTGGGGGAAACTGCAGAATATAAAAGAATATGCCAACCCTAAGGATCCAGAGGATTAATTGTGGATCCAAGACAGTAATAGAAAGATTTGATTCTTAGATTTTTTATTTAATTTAAAATATTCTTTATCTAGATTAAGTATGTATTTATCTAAAATAGATGCAATAGAATCTTTGTATTCGGCTCAATCTTTTAATAAAAGATTGG